TTTTTTTGATTGACCTCCTATTTGCTTTAATCCATAGGGGGTCAAATTAAGATTTCTGTTCAATTATTTCAGTGTAATTTTGACCTACCAATAAAAAGAATGGAATCACGCTCTGTAGGATTTGAACCTACGACATCGGGTTTTGGAGACCCACGTTCTACCGAACTGAACTAAGAGCGCTTTATTATCAAAATAAATGTAACCCTAATATACCTTTCATGCATATACTATCATACATATAGAATATAATAAAAATATAATAAAATTAAAGAAAAATGGATTCTGTATGTTCAATTTGAATCGATCTCAATTGATTCCTCGTTACTGTTCAGAAGATAAGTAATAGGTAGGGATGACAGGATTTGAACCCGTGACATTTTGTACCCAAAACAAACGCGCTACCAAGCTGCGCTACATCCCTTTCAATTGGTCTACAGTGTCATTGTAGAGAATCCCTGTCTTGTTTTCCACATTTTGATTTATTTCCTCCATTCCTATACACAAATTATGATATACAGAAATTATCTTGCCATTTCTTCTTTTTTGTCTCATATCATATAACATATAATAATAAAAAAAACTTATATACGCATGAAATAAATATGAAACCCGCCGTAAAAAAATGAATATTTTTCGTAGGTGGAAAGGTACATATTTTTTTTTAATAAAAAAAAGGAATATCTACCGAATTCTTGTATATTTATTTCCATTTTCATTAGGGCTTCCACGTATAATATAAGCGGTTATTAACTCTATATTATATATCTGATCATATATGTATTACCATTATATATTAGAAATTACTATAAAGAAGGAGGGTTTTAAATGCGAGATCTAAAAACATATCTCTCCGTGGCACCGGTAGTAAGTACTCTCTGGTTCGCGTCTTTAGCAGGTCTATTAATAGAGATCAATCGTTTATTCCCAGATGCGTTGATATTCCCCTTTTTTTCATTCTAGTTATTGACCTGGGAAGGGGTGAAGAAGATTAGAGATAGAATCAAATATCTGTGACTAATCCCCCTCCCCTTCTTTTCTTTTTTTTAGAATTAGAATAAGTTAGAAAAGAGAAAGAATAAAAGTGGATTCAACCTCAGTAAAACTCGGACTCGGGCCTAGGTTCCAATTAAATTAATAAAAGAGTGAGAACAGAACGGAAATGCAAATTTGATGGCTAGGGCAACAATATCATACGAGATACTTAAATGAAAAATGAAATACTGTACTGCGATTCTAAATTTAGAAATCATTGTATTACTTATTATTACTATATTTCATTGCAACGAAATCTTTCAGAATTGGATTTCGAGTTAGCAACTTCTATTTTTTCGTTCCTTTCTTCTTCTTTTCTTCGTTTTGGATCTGAAAATGGAAGAGTTGCGTGAATCAAAAATCCAAAGGAGGTTCATGGCCAAGGGTAAAGATGCCCGAGTAACGGTTATTTTGGAATGTACTAGTTGTGTTCGAAACGGTGTTAATAAAGAATCAATGGGGATTTCCAGATATATTACTCAAAAGAATCGACACAATACACCTAGTCGATTGGAATTGAGAAAATTCTGTCCCCGTTGTTACAAACATACGATTCATGGGGAGATAAAGAAATAGATTCAACCGATCGTCTGTGTGTCACCCTTCCAAGGAAGATGACAAATGACATATATTAGACATATTTTTTATTTAAATATAAACAAACAAAATCCTATTTCTTAATTCTAAATCAGTTTTGATCCGATCGAAATAGGATTCTCGGGATAAGGAATCAACAAACCATGGATAAATCCAAGCGACTCTTTCTTAAATCCAAACGATCTTTTCGTAGGCGTTTGCCCCCGATCCAATCGGGGGATCGAATTGATTATAGAAACATGAGTTTAATTAGTCGATTTATTAGTGAACAAGGAAAAATATTATCTAGACGGGTAAATAGATTGACTTTAAAACAGCAACGATTAATTACTATTGCTATAAAACAAGCTCGTATTTTATCTTTGTTACCTTTTCTTAATAATGAGAAACAATTTGAAAGAAGCGAGTCGACCGCTAGAACTATTGGTCTTAGAACCAGAAATAAATAGGCTTACTCTTCAATTAAATTGAAATTACAATTCAAACTCAAACGCAGATTGATGCTTTGTTCGAAAAATCCGAGAATCTCGATTTGATTGTCGTGTCGTAAGAAAAAAAAAAAAAAAAGAATCGGCGAAGAAGAATCAATCTTTTTTTTTATTGAACATCTTTGTTCATTTTGACAACTTTAGCATATTATCATATTTTATTATACTAATTTCTACTCTACCTTCCCGGAGTTCATTCTCCAGGGAACTCCATTTTAAACGGATTCTTTCCAATCTTCTTAGTTTATGATCTCATTGGAAATCATATAAAGACAATTCCTATTTAATATAGCGATTTGTGCAAGTATTTTACGATTAAGAAGCAACTGCCTCTTGTACAGATTGTGTATTAATCTATTATAACTGTAGTATACCTTATTGTCTCGAACTACGGCATTTATACGAGCGATCCACAAACGGCGAAAATCTCTTTTTTGCTTACCTCTATCCCGATAAGCTGAAACCAAAGCTCTTATTTTCTGTTGAGTCATAGTTCGAGTAAGTCTTGAATGAGCCCCTCGAAAGCTTGATGCAAATAAACGAATTTTTGTTCTACGTCTCCGAGCTATATATCCTCGTTTAATTCTGGTCATTGAATAAATGAAACTTTGATGAATAACTAATTGATTTCCTTTCTTTCAGTTATTCCTTTCCCCTTTCCTAGTCTATTAATAACAAAACGGATTTTTCCAATGTATAAAATAAAAATTCCAATGGCTTTTGCTACTATAACCTTCCCGACCACGATTTTTTTTTTTTTCTTTTTTTTCTAGGCATTTCACCTCAAAATAAGAAATTGTATTGATACTAGGTATCAAAAAAAACATAGTAAAAAAAAAAAAAAAGAAATAGAAATGGATAAAGAAATAGTGGGTTCCATCGTTTCTATGGTTAGTTCTTAAACGGTGAGGTCCTCTCTATACACCGGAGCTCCTTCTTTGCTTTCATTTAATGAATGCTATTGTTTGTTAACTTGTACAGTTCACCCTCTTTGGCTCTACCCATGAATTATCTAGGAATCGGTCTTTCACAACGAGATCTACCTATACAGTAACGGTATTTAATTATGAAGATTAGCTGGGTAGCTGACCCTCTTAGTCCGTTCTTGTAAGAATAAGGGCATAATCCTTCTGTTAAATAGGATTTCCTCTGCTTAATGGATAAGCATTTGTTACCAATAGAGAATTCTTTCTCATCTTCAATTGAAAATTGAGGTGATTGGATTTGCACCAATAGAAACCATAAATTTGATACACAATAGAAGGATACAAGAAATATTTTGGATTTCTTTTTAGATAGTGAATGGAATTCTTCCATTCTATCCTATTCTATTCACTGGTACTGATCGCTGATACTGGAAAAATTGTTTCCTTTCTTTTGTCCCAGTTCATGATCTGAACGAGTCGCACATACACCCTAGTACATGTTCCTCGACGCTGAGGGCATCCCCGAAGGGCGGGTGATTTTGTTACATTTCTGATTGGCTGTCTTGTGTTTCTAATAAGTTGTTTAATAGTTGGCATGTTGAATCGTATACATAATGAGTTGGTTTAGATCGATCCTAACCGGATGATTATGAATTACTTCTATATTCTATATTAATAGTACTAGATGAATTAATAGAAAATATTCTAAGAAGATAAAATATCCAATTGCGGATTTGCGTGAAATCCCTGCTATTTCTTATTCAACCGCTACAAGATCAACAATTCCATGAGCTTGGGCTTCTGTTGCTGACATAAAAACATCGCGTTCCATGTCTTCCGATACAACCCATAAGGGTTTGCCCGTTCTTTGTACATAAACCCTTGTGATGGTTTCGCGCAGCTTCAGTAATTCTTCCGCTTCCAGGATAAATTCTCCCGTTTGTGCCTCATAAAAAGAACTAGCAGGTTGGTGGATCATTACCCTGATGATTTAATAAATGGTTTCTCTATCTCGCATGATGAGTCAAAGATAAAAAAAAAAAAAAAAAAGATAGACTTGAACAACCGTACAGGCATCTTTTGTGCATTGCATACGGCTCCACAATGGAATTCATTTTTACCTTCCCTCGAAGGAATAGAAAATACAGGATCTATCAGACCCAGATCGGTAAATGATCCAATAACCACCCTTCCTTTTATTTTGGAGTAATTTTAAAATACTATGATGGCTCCGTTGCTTTATTATTTCGTCTTTTATTCAGCAATCCCAAAGTTTCTTTTGTTTTTCAAATTCAAATAAATAATGATAAAAAATCAAAATCTTTTTTTTCGTATTCTTTCATAATCTAAATATTGTTAAGAGCCTTCCGTTGTGAAAACAAAAAAGTTTGTGACGCTGAAAGAGGCCTTCCGATAGATCAGATAAAATTGTAAATGCCTTTTCTCTCATACTCCTCTTTCGATACATAATCTAATTTTTTAGAAAAAAAAAAAAAAAGAAACAAAATTTCTGATATCGAATTCAAAGTGCCATGCTATTATTACTTAATATTCATATTTGATATGGCGAAGGCATAGTTTTCTTTTTTGTCTCAAATTGTGTCTCAAATAAAAAACTCATTGGCGCCAAGCGTGAGGGAATGCTAGACGTTTGGTAATTTCTCCTCCAACTAGAATAAAAGATCCCATTGAAGCGGCTAATCCCATGCATATTGTCTGTACATCTGGTCGCACAAATTGCATAGTATCATAAATAGCTACTCCGGGTATTACCCATCCGCCGGGAGAGTTTATAAATAAATAAAGATCTTTGGTATCATCCTCTATACTGAGATATACCATAAGACCAATAAGTTGATTCGAGATCTCGCTATCAACCTCTTGGCCTAAAAAAAGTAATCTTTCTCGATAAAGTCGGTTGATTAGGATCAAATTGTATACCTTAAGAACCGTACATGCACCTTTTGATGCATACGGTTCAAAAAAATCGCGAAAAAAAAGAATCAATGTTTAGATTCCAGCCTTCTTTAGAGGGATCTTTCTAACTTCTAATGAAAGGGCTTTTTCGTCCCTTTCATTTTTCAAGAAAGATGAGTTTTGGCCCTTTATCTATACTATAAAATTCAAAGAAATAAAAAACGAATTCATGAAATTTATCGAACTAACTTTTCATTGATGTATTGCTTCATCGAAATCCAATTCAAATTGCGATGTCATTTTCTTGTTCCTGAATGGGCTTCTTCAATTTCTTTTAGGTTTATGCTCTACTCCGAGTAAAGATCTGCCTAATTTGGATTTGCACATATAGGACAAATGGCCAAATACCATGTCTTTTTGCTACGACTTCTTTTTTTTTTTTTCAATTGATTTTCATGTCTTTCACCAAATATTCAACGTATGCATCATATTACTCGATTGATTAACAGTTTTAGATCACTGCTATTTATAACTAGAATATGATAGAAGTAGTAATCATAGAATAGATATATTCCAAATTGGGTTTTTTCTAAACGGAGCCTGGATACTTCATTTTATTGGTCCAACCAAGGAAACCATAAATTATTCTAATTGATAATATTAATCTGGACCCCCCCCCCCAAAAAAAAAAAAAAAAATAGATCTAATTGCACTTCACGCTCCAAATTTTTGATAATTCAATCAACCTTTCTTGGGCGAAAGAGAGGATATCTCGATCGGGGGAGAAAATGGGGAAATCCCATATGACCCAATATATCTGACAAGTCGCACTATACGTCAACCCAAGATGCATCTTCCTCTCCAGGACTTCGAAAAGGTACTTTTGGAACACCAATAGGCATGAAATGAAAGAAAAAAAGAATTAAGTACTATAACTCACTTTGATGTGGAAGCGTAACCACGGGTTTATTGTCTTAATAAATAAGATTGGTCTTTATCAGATTTTTTCTTTTATCTTTATCATATTTTATATATAGATTGAATAAGTTCATAAAAAAGGAAGACACAATGACTAAAGGAAAATTTTTCCGAATAGGTCTTTTGAATGATGAACAAATATGTATGCATTCACTCATATAAAATAGGATCAACCCCCACCCACCATTGCGTATTGGTAGTTATCGGGTATAGAATAGATCTGCTTCTTTTTGTTCCTACGAACAGAATTGTTCCATTATTACTAAAAGAATAGACCAAATATTAATCCTTTCTCTGAGATAATCCCCTGAAAGGGGGAGGTCCATAGCATTTTTTGTGTCAGTGCAATAAAGTTACATAGTGTCTATTTTTCGTTGATAAAGGGGTATTTCCATGGGTTTGCCTTGGTATCGTGTTCATACCGTCGTATTGAATGATCCCGGTCGTTTGCTTTCTGTTCATATAATGCATACAGCTCTAGTTGCTGGTTGGGCCGGTTCAATGGCTCTATACGAATTAGCAGTTTTTGATCCCTCTGATCCTGTTCTTGATCCAATGTGGAGACAAGGTATGTTCGTTATACCCTTCATGACTCGGTTAGGAATAACCAATTCATGGGGCGGTTGGAGTATCACAGGAGGGACTATAACGAATCCGGGTATTTGGAGTTACGAAGGTGTGGCCGGGGCACATATTGTGTTTTCTGGCTTGTGCTTCTTGGCAGCTATCTGGCATTGGGTGTATTGGGATCTAGAAATATTTTGTGATGAACGTACAGGAAAACCCTCTTTAGATTTGCCGAAGATTTTTGGAATTCATTTATTTCTCTCAGGGGTAGCTTGCTTTGGTTTTGGCGCATTTCATGTAACAGGATTGTATGGTCCTGGAATATGGGTGTCCGATCCTTATGGATTAACCGGAAGGGTACAAGCTGTAAATCCAGCGTGGGGTGTGGACGGGTTTGATCCCTTTGTTCCGGGAGGAATAGCCTCTCATCATATTGCAGCAGGTACATTGGGCATATTAGCGGGCCTATTTCATCTTAGTGTCCGTCCGCCCCAACGTCTATACAAAGGATTACGTATGGGAAATATTGAAACCGTCCTTTCCAGTAGTATCGCTGCTGTCTTTTTTGCAGCTTTTGTTGTTGCTGGAACTATGTGGTATGGTTCAGCAACTACCCCGATTGAATTATTTGGTCCCACTCGTTATCAATGGGATCAGGGATACTTCCAGCAAGAAATATATCGAAGAGTTGGTGCTGGGCTAGCCGAAAATCAAAGTTTATCAGAAGCTTGGTCTAAAATTCCTGAAAAATTGGCTTTTTATGATTACATCGGGAATAATCCCGCAAAAGGTGGATTATTCAGAGCGGGTTCCATGGACAACGGAGATGGAATAGCTGTTGGGTGGTTAGGACACCCTATTTTTAGAGATAAAGAAGGGCGTGAACTTTTTGTACGTCGTATGCCTACTTTTTTTGAAACATTTCCAGTTGTTTTGGTAGACGGAGACGGAATTGTTAGAGCTGATGTTCCTTTTCGAAGGGCAGAATCGAAGTA